TAAAGTACATAAAATACAAAATAAAAAATTGATTTCATTCTTATTAATTAAGTTATTGAATATTTCAAATAAATCCCCAAACTCAAAACTGCCCGTTATCCAATAAAGGCCTAAAATTCCTAATAATAAGCCAAAATCCCCTATACGATTAGTCACAAATGCTTTTTGACAAGCATTTGCGGCAATAGGTCGTGTGAACCAAAAACCTATTAATAGATACGAACACATTCCAACTAATTCCCAAAAAATATAAATTTGTATCAAATTTGAACTAGTAACTAATCCCAACATGGAAGTATTGAAAAAACTCATATAAGCAAAAAATCGCAAATATCCCCGATCATGAGACATATAATTATCACTATAAATAAGAACCAAAATTGCAACAGTAGTGATTAACATTGACATAATAGAAGTAAGTGGATCGATCAAGTAACCGAATTCTAAAGAAAAATCATTATTAATGGTCCAAGACAATACATATTGATAAATAAAATTACTATTTATTTGCTGAATAGACAGTTTCATAGAAAAAATCATAACTATACTTAACACCAAAATACTGGAAAACGCCCATATACGCCGAAGATTTTTTGTTGGTATCGGAAAAAAAAGAAGTCCCGCTCCTATTAACAAAGGAACTGGAAGTGGAATGAAGGGTATAATCCATGCATATTGGTATATATGTTCCATAATAGAATAGAAAATTTTTAATTAATTTCATTTTTTGGTTTACAATTCACCGGTTCTTGCCTCTTTTGAAAGAAGTCAATAAAAAAATCAAGACATGTAATTAATAACTTAAATATAATTTAGAAATTTATTTTTCTTATTCTATTAAATTACTTAGAATCCATATATAGAATAATAAAAGATAAAAAATTCAACTAAAAAAATACTATCTAAAGATCTAATAAAATCAATAATGATACAAACAAATAGGAACTAGTTACTAATTATTTTAGTTAGTTTATTCAAAATTATTAACTAGTTTTATGAAAAATTATTTGATTTGATTGTCTTACATTCCAAACAAAAAAAATATAACAAGATTCAATATTTTTTTTTATAATTCTAGATTTTTTATAGAAAAGGATATCTATTACTTTACTTTTTATTTTACATAACATAGAATGTTAAAAAAATTTCAATTAAGATTAACTAAAAAGTTAAGATTAACTAAAAAGTTAATCTTCTAAAAAGTTAATCTTATAAGAGTTGAGTTATTAAACTTTTCGATGTGACTTATTACGTACACGTAAATTAAATGCAACACAACAAAAATAGACATAACATATACGTATAAGTCAAAAATTTGATTCATTATTTCAATTTAATTTTTATTAATCTTAATAAATTTTGTACGAATTTTTTTACTTATTTCATCTATTCCATAGAAGATTTTGTTTCTCCTAATCTAATATTTTATATTTATTGGAAAATATATTTTTAATTAGATTTTGTTTTTATATTTTATTAAAATAAAAGTTTAATGAAGAAGATATTGCATAGAATCTAAATACATAGATAATGAATAAGAAACAAAGATTCGTTTGACCAACAGATGTCTTTCACATCCAACTATAACAATGAGTAATGAATTTTATTTTCAATGGCAGTTCCAAAAAAACGTACCTCTCTTTCTAAAAAACGTATTCGTAAAAAACATTGGATACGAAAAGGACGGTTGGTAGCGAAAAAAGCTTTTTCGTTAGGAAAATCTCTTTCCACTGGAAATTCAAAAAGTTTCTTTTTTTTGTACGAAAAATAAGTAATCAAACCTTGGAATAATCGAAATCGTCCTAACTCACAAAAATGGGATAAGAAATTGAAAATGAATTTATTTTCAATCTAAAATATAGAAAATAAACAATTTCAATTGACAAATTTTTTGATTGAAACTTTATATATATTTTTTTTATTATGTAGAATAAGAACTATTATGTCGACCATAAAATTCAATAACAAAAAAAGTACTTTTTTTGTTTGAATTTGAAAATATATATAGGATTTCATCACCTTTCTTTTTTAGTGTATTTTCTTATTTCTAGGATGGGGATTTTTTCCCCATCAACCTATTTGTTTTGTCACAACCAAATATTCATTTTATATGAAATATGCAGTTTAATAATTAATTGGTTTGTTGAAACTTAAGATAACCTATAGAGACAATAAAAATCCTACCAATTAATTTATTTTGTTTGAATATAAAACTATCCATTTACATAAAAAAGCCCTTCGATGCCGTGCTAAAATTGTGAGTCAAAAAATCTTTTTTTTCTGTATTAAAAAATCAATGTATTTTTTTTTGAAATAAATTATAAATCAATTATTTAATTTATTTCAAATTTTTAAACCAAAAATGAGAAAGAACTTTATTGAGGTCTATCCCGAGATAAAATAGAGAATGTTCTAGTTACAAGCGTTACATTTCAAGAAAACAGAAACTACACAAAAGTCCATTGACAAATTAAAGTGGTATCATAAAATGAACTTGAAACATTTTTTTTTGAATGATTTTTTATTCATCAATTTTACTGTTTTCTAAACAAAATATTACATTGAATTAACCCCTTCAATCTCGACGATTGAATAAAAACAGGCTATTATGATTTCAAACAAGCCGCTATGGTGAAATTGGTAGACACGCTGCTCTTAGGAAGCAGTGCAAGAGCATCTCGGTTCGAGTCCGAGTGGCGGCATGGCATCTTACAAATTCTCAAAAGAATTCAATAGTCCTATAATAAAATGAATTAAATTTCGGATTTCCATTTCAAAAATTTTAATTAAGGGATTTTTTTTTCAATATCAATTTTTTATGATCTTTTCGACTTTGGAGCATATTTTAATTCATATTTCTTTTTCAACAGTTTCTGTCGTAATTACACTCCATTTGATAACTTTATTAGTCAATGAAATAGTAGGACTATATAATTCATTCGAAAAAGGAATGATAGTTACTTTTTCTTGTATAACAGGATTATTAGTTACTCGTTGGCTTTATTGGAAGCATTTCCCATTAAGTAATCTATATGAATCATTAATCTTCCTCTCCTGGAGTTTCTACATTATTCATATGATTCCATATTTTAAAAAACAGAAAAATACTTTAAGTGCAATAACCGCGCCAAGTGCTATTTTTACCCAAGGGTTTGTTACTTCGGGCCTTTTAACTGAAATGCATCAATCCGCAATATTAGTACCTGCTCTCCAATCCCAGTGGTTAATGATGCATGTAAGTATGATGGTATTGAGTTATGCAGCTCTTTTATGCGGATCATTATTATCAGTAGCACTTATAATCATTACATTTCAAAAAGGTATAATAAGGATTTTTGATAAAAGAAAACATTTATTAACTAAGTCATTTTTCTTCGATGAAATTCAATACATAAATGAAAAAGGCAATATTTTCCAAAGTGCTTTCCCCTTTTATGTTAGAAATTATTACAGGTCTCAGTTGATTGAACAGCTGGATCGTTGGAGTTATCGTGTTATTAGTCTAGGATTTATCTTTTTAACCATAGGTATTCTTTCGGGAGCAGTATGGGCCAATGAGGCGTGGGGATCATATTGGAATTGGGACCCAAAGGAAACTTGGGCTTTTATTACTTGGACCATATTTGCAATTTATTTACATATTCGAACAAATAAGAATTTGCAAGGTGCAAATTCTGCAATTGTGGCTTTTATAGGCTTTCTTATAATTTGGATATGTTATTTTGGGGTCAATCTATTAGGAATAGGCCTACATAGTTATGGTTCATTTACATTAACGCTTAATTAAATTGAATAAAGGGCCTTACGAGTACAAACATCGGGCACAGCATAAAGACATAAGTAAGTTCAGGCGAGAACCATTTAAATCACTATACTACTTGCATTTGATTTAAATGGTTCTCACAAACGCCAAACATGTCTCATTATAATTCCAATTCAATCTTTCTTCTTACGTAAAGAAGACTTCTTTATTCATTTAAGGAAACCTATCTATAAAAAAAATTGGATAGAATAGTTTCCACTTTCTCAACTGATAGTGAGAGAACGAAATCTGGGTAAATGCCAATACCTATTACTGGTAAAAAGATAGAAGTAGAAACAAACAACTCTCGCGGCCCAGAATCAAAAAAATAAGAGTTTGGAATATTAAATAGCTTATATCCATAGAACATTTGACGTAACATAGATAATGAATAAATAGGAGTTAATATAATTCCAATTGCCATTCCAAAAGTTATTAGTATTTTTGGCATTAAAAGATATGTTTGGCTGGTAATTATTCCAAAAAATACTATTAATTCCGCAATGAAACCACTCATGCCTGGTAACGCAAGGGATGCCATTGAAAAACTACTGAAGAGTGTGAATATTTTTGGCATTGGAATAGCTATTCCGCCCATTTCGTCGAGATAAACAAGACGTATTCGATCGTAACTAGTTCCCGCTAAGAAAAAAAGTGCAGCACCAATAAATCCATGAGATATTATTTGTAAAATGGCTCCATTTAGTCCTGTATCAGTTATAGAACTAATTCCTATAATTATGAAACCCATGTGAGATACGGAGGAATAGGCTATTCTTTTTTTTAAATTCCGTTGCCCGGAAGATGTTGAAGCTGCATAGATTATTTGCATTGTCCCTATTATTATCAACCAAGGAGAAAATATAGAATGAGCATGGGGTAATAATTCCATATTAATCCGAACCAATCCATATGCTCCCATTTTTAATAAGATTCCAGCTAAAAGCATACAAGTACTGTAATGTGCTTCTCCGTGGGTATCCGGTAACCATGTATGTAAAGGTATAATCGGTAACTTGACAGCAAAAGCAATAAAAAATCCAATATAGAATATTATTTCTAATCCCACGGGATATGATTGATTAACTAATGTTTCAAAATTTAATGTTGGTTCATTGGAACCATATAAACCAACACCCAGAACTCCCATTAATAGAAAAATGGAACCCCCTGCAGTATACAAAATAAACTTAGTAGCTGAGTAGAGACGTTTCTTTCCCCCCCACATGGATAAAAGTAGATAAACAGGAATTAATTCTAATTCCCACATTATGAAAAAAAGTAAAAGGTCTCGAGACGAAAATGATCCTATTTGACCGCTGTACATTGCTAACATCAGGAAATGGAATAATCGTGAATCTCGAGTAACCGGCCAAGCCGCTAACGTAGCTAAAGTGGTGATGAATCCAGTCAGTAAAATGGGCCCTATTGAAAGCCCATCTATTCCTAATCTCCAGTGGAAATCAAAAAAGTTGATCCATTTATAATCTTCTGTCAGTTGCATTAATGGATCGTCCGGTTGGAAATGATAACAGAATGCATAGGTTATTAGAAGGAGTTCTAAAAGCGAAATAAATATAGTATACCACCTAATGACCTTATTTCCTCTATGAGGAAGAAAGAAAATTAAACAACCCGAAAATATGGGCAAAATTACAATGGTTGTTAACCAAGGAAAAAAATTCGTAGTAAAGACAAGATACACTTGAGCCAAAAAACCCCGTACCCGAAAAGAAATATATTTCTTTTCGGGTACGGGGTTTTGCCGGTAAAAAAAAATCCAAATAGAATAAATAAATGGATTCAAGTGGAGTTTTCTGGAACGTATCTATCAATAAGCTAGACCCATACTGCGAGTTGTTTCATGCCATAAATAAACCCGAACACTTAAAAAATCTGTTGGACAAGCAGATTCACATCTTTTACAACCGACACAATCCTCTGTTCTTGGAGCCGAAGCTATTTGTTTAGCCTTACATCCATCCCAAGGTATCATTTCTAATACATCTGTGGGACAAGCTCGGACACATTGAGTACACCCTATACATGTATCATAAATCTTTACTGAATGTGACATTGTGTCTAAAATTGTTTTTTAACTTCATTAATTTTCGATCTAGTTCTAGTAAAGTAAATGAACCACATATTCAAATACCAGACGAATCAATGATTTACCAGAATTATTCGAATCAACCTACTTCTGGATTGGATCGGCTTATTAGAATTATTAGAAAATAAAAAAGAGTTCCAAAATACTTTGATTTATTCTATTTTTTACAGTATGATTATACCTTAAGGTTCTGTACCTAGTAATTAAATTTGAATTGATGACTATTATTAATTTCTATAATTGTTATATAATAACTAATTCTAATATAATAACATAGTTAATATAAAATAGAATAATAAAAAAATACTACTTATTCAATAAATTCGATTGATTGATACGAGTTGATTTTCTGTTACGATAAATTGAAGAAACAATAGCCAGTCCAATAGCTGCTTCAGCGGCTGCAATAGCTATAACAAAAATTGAGAAAATATTTCCTTTTAATTGACGACTATCAAAAAAATCTGAAAATGTTACAAAATTTAGATTAACTGCATTCAATATAAGTTCAAGACACATAAGAGCCCGAACTAAATTTCGACTCGTGATTAATCCATAGATCCCCATAGAAAATAAATAGGCACTCAAAACAAGTACATGTTCAAGCATCATTGACCAACTCCTTATCAATCTCGATTCATTTCAATATGAAAAACAATTAAACCGATTTGATTGACTAGAATATAACAAGTTAGAATAGAATAAATTAAGAGTAAAAAAATATGTAAGTAAGAAATCTAAATCGAACTAAAAGTATTTTCATTTTATACATAAATTTGAATAGAATTGAATGGAAATTAATACGATAAAATCGATTTTTTTTTGATTGATAATAAAAAAAATTATTGACGAGCCACAGCAATTGCACCTATTAAAGAAACTAAAAGAATTATGGAAATGAGTTCAAATGGAAGAAAAAAATCTGTTGATAAATGAATTCCTATTTGTTGACTATTATTTATCAAATCTTGTTCTAGAATTTGGTTTGATCTTGTAGTCCAAATAATCCCATACCATGACGTATTTAGAATAGTATTAATTAATGAAATAAAAAGACTTGTACAAACCAATGAAGTAGCTCTGTCCCCAACGGTAAAAAGATGAAAATCTTTGTCATATTCTGGCTCATTCATGAACATTACAGCAAATAGTATTAAAACATTTATAGCTCCCACGTAAATAAGGAGTTGTGCAGAAGCTACAAAATGAGAGTTTGCTAGAATATATAATAAAGATATACAAACAAGAACCAATCCCAGCGAAAAGGCAGAAAAAATGGTATTGGTAAGTAATACTACTCCTAGACCCCCTAATATAAGACCTGACCCCAGAAAGACTAAAAGAAAATCATGTATTGGTCCAGGTAAATCCATTATATGTAAAATAAGAGATAAAAAAATCCTAATTTTTCATGATCTTATTGACTTGAACAGGAAAAAGGAGGTTCATGTGTTCTTAATTGCTAAATCCTAATATGTACGACTTGATGTAGGTAAAGTTATTATATTAGAACCATCGCATTCTTTTTTATTTTATCGGAAATATAGGTCGAAACTATTTGCAATTATTCCAATTACATTAAACAGATTTTCAATACAAAACAAATTAAGTTGAAATTTTCATCAACCAATAGATTATAGTGAATGGTCGAGATTTTTAGTTAGTAACCAAGAAGAAAAAATTTCAATTAAATAAAAGAACCTTAGTAATTTAGTAATTGAGAATTGTTCTTCAATCATGAGATTTATCTTTTGTTTGAGGCGAATTCAAAATTGTTCGAATTGTGTAATCATCCGTTATTGATATTGGTAAACGACCCAGAGCAATTTGATTATAATTTAATTCGTGACGATCATAAGTAGAAAGCTCATATTCTTCAGTCATTGATAAACAATTTGTTGGACAATACTCAACACAATTACCACAAAATATACAGATTCCGAAATCAATACTGTAATTAAGCAATCGTTTCTTTCGAATATCCGTTTCCAATTTCCAATCTACAACAGGTAGATCTATAGGACATACACGAACACATACTTCACAAGCAATGCATTTATCAAATTCAAAGTGGATTCGACCACGAAAACGCTCCGATGTGATCAATTTTTCATAAGGGTATTGAATAGTTACAGGTAAACGGTTGGCGTGGGATAAGGTAATCATAAAACCTTGACCAATGTACCTTGCCGCCCGTACTGTTTGTTGACCATAATTGATAAATCCGGTTACCATAGGGAACATATAGTCAAAATAAATACAAAAATTGGATTTTGTTTCTTTCTCTTGTTTGATACAAGCTAACAAATTAAATTTGAATAATTTTTGTATTTTTATTTTATAGAATTTATAATGAAAGGAGTTGGGAAGAAGTTGTTAATAATAGATTACCTAAAGAAATAGGTAAAAGAAATTTCCATCCAAGATTTAATAATTGGTCCATTCTTAGTCTAGGTAAAGTCCATCTTGTTGCGATAGGAATGAACAAGAACAAAAAAGTTTTTGCTAATGTAATGAAAATACCAATTGTCGTTCCAAAGACTCCATACGCCTTGTTTATTTCAAACAATTCAGGAATTAATATGTATGGAATAGAGAGATTCCAACCACCCAAGTAAAGAACTGTTACAAATAACGAAGAGACTAGCAGATTTAAATAGGAAGCAACATAAAATAAACCAAATTTTATACCCGAATATTCCGTTTGATAACCTGCTACTAATTCTTCTTCGGCTTCTGGTAAATCAAAAGGCAATCTCTCACATTCCGCTAGAGAAGAAATTAGAAAAACAATAAACCCTATAGGTTGCCGCCACAAATTCCATCCCCAAAAACCATATTTTGACTGCGCCTCAACTATATCAACTGTACTTGAACTGTTAGATAATCATAGTCGATGATAAGATCACTCTTATCATCGCTATTACAGAACCGTACGTGAGATTTTCACCTCATACGGCTCCTCGAGAGCCATAAATAAATCTAAGGACCTATTCGATATTCTTTAATCTTGATATGTTTGGAAAATAGATAAAGTCAAAATTAATCAAAAGTTCCTGAATTAGACCAATGGAATTCTGTCTGCTAGACTATAAAAAAGTGCTTCGGAATTGATCTCGTTCTTTACTTTAATTTTAAGAATTTCAAGTTTTTTTTTGATTTTTTTTATTGAGTAATAATTTTATTCATTAATAAAATACTCTTTTTACCAATAATAAATATTTTACCTTATTAGAATTATATTATTTTCGATTTCGAAAAAGAATTCAAAATTCATTCATGATTTATGACGTGACAAAAATTTCATTTCCATGAATATTTTTTTGCAATTACGTATTTAATTTTTTTTGGTCCTCTTATTTCTTTTATTTAGGCTTAAAATAAAACAAAGTAAAGGATTACTTCGTTCCTGATAGTCATTCATTTAATCGGTGGATAGGAGCATACTCTGGATCGGAATTTTTTGGAGTACTACTTGATCATTTCTACCAATTTAAAGCACCAATTTAGTATTTCTTTATATGTATAAGTGTTTCTTCGGATAACTTACATAATTTCTATTACGAATCCTTTGTGTACTTTTGTGTTCCTAATCATCCACTCATTTTTGCTCAATCTTTATGGTAATTCATAGAAAAGATAGTAAAAACTCCATAAAGTTGATCTTTTCAACCCGCTTCAAGCCCTGATGATTAATAAATCAATCTTGGGGTAAACAGTCTTGACTGCTTATGTTTATTTTTGTTTAACCCTTGTACTTGGGAAATGAGATTCAAATTTTTTACGGCGAATTTCTAAGCTGTTTTCTTTCACTCATTTAACTATCTGATTTAGTTTATTAACTCGAGAAGTGAATAAAAAAATAAAGATATCTATTCAATACGTTTAAATTTCATTCTTCGTAAAAACTTAAAATGGAAGAAGACTTATGTCTGAACGAATCACACGTAGAGATATTGATAACACGCATAGAGTTAATGGTATTTCATAACTAATTGATTGGGCAGCAGCCCGTAGACCACCTAAAAAAGAATATTTATTATTTGATCCATATCCTGACATAAGAAGTCCAATTGGAGCAATACTTGAAATGGCGATCCATAAAAAAACACCAATACTGAGATCGGCTAGAACAAGGTGATAGCCAAAAGGAATTACTGAATAACTTAGTAAAATTGATATGACTGCTAGAGAGGGCCCGATACTAAATAAACGCATATCCCCTCTAGATGGAAGAAGGTTCTCTTTAAAAAGTAGTTTTGTCCCATCTGCTAGAGCTTGAAGAATTCCCAACGGACCGGCGTATTCAGGTCCAATACGTTGTTGTATACTTGCGGATATTTCTCTTTCTAACCACACAATCACCAGTACACCTATTGTGATTCCCAATATGAGAATCACAATAGGTACAAGCATCCATATAGTCTCATAAATCTCCTTTAAGGATTCCAACCTAGAAAAGGAATTGATAGTTTGTATTTCTGTTGTATCAATTATCATTTCAACGATCAACTTCCCCCATAATGATATCTATGCTACCTAATATCGTCATAATATCAGCCAATTTCATTTTTTTAACTAACTGAGGAAGAATTTGCAAATTGATAAAACCCGGTGGGCGAATTTTCCATCTCCAAGGAAAAACACTTTGATCTCCTATCAAAAATATTCCCAATTCTCCCTTTGGGGCTTCGACTCTCACATAAAGTTCTTGTTTCGACAATTCAAAAGCAGGAGACGGTTTTTTACTAATGAATCGATATTCAAAATCATTCCATTCAGGATATTTTATCCTATTAAAGCGTCGTATTTCTAAATTTTCATAAGGACCCCCTGGGATTCCTTCTAAAGCTTGTTGAATAATTTTGATGGATTCCGCCATTTCGCTAATTCGTATTAAATAACGAGCTAATGAATCTCCTTCTTTTTGCCATTGGACTTCCCAATCAAATTCGTCGTAAGACTCATAATGATCAATTTTACGAAGATCCCATTGTATTCCGGAAGCTCGTAGCATTGGTCCTGATAAACCCCAATTTATTGCTTCTTCTCCACCAATAATGCCCACCCCTTCAACTCGTTCTAAAAAAATAGGATTTCGTGTAATAAGTTTTTGGTATTCATCAATCCCTTTTAAAAAATAATCACAAAAATCTAAACATTTATCTATCCATCCATAAGGTAGATCGGTAGCTACTCCTCCGATACGAAAATAATTATGCATCATTCTCATACCAGTGGCAGCTTCGAATAAATCATATATTAATTCTCTTTCTCGGAAAATATAGAAGAAAGGGGTCTGTGCGCCAATATCTGCCATAAAAGGGCCAAGCCATAACAAATGAGAAGCTATACGACTTAACTCCAACATAATTACTCTGATATAACTAGCTCTCTTAGGTACTTGAATATTTCCCAATTGTTCTGGCCCATTTACTGTTATTGCCTCTGTGAACATAGTAGCTAAATAATCCCAACGTGTTACATAAGGAAGATATTGTATAATTGTTCGGTTTTCCGCAATTTTTTCCATTCCTCTGTGTAAATAACCCAATATTGGTTCACAGTCAATAACATCTTCACCATCTAAAGTAACGATGAGTCGGAGAACACCATGCATTGATGGGTGGTGAGGGCCCATATTGACTATCATGAGGTCTTTTCTTGTAATTGGTACAGTCATAGGTTTTTCCCCGATTCATTCTTTCATGAATTCATTTTTCCATGAATTGCTGAAAACAAAAAGAAGTTCATCAAAATTCAAGATCTAATAAATCAAATAATTCAAAACGACTCTTCAAATTAGCGTGTTTTTAGCTCTCGAATGTTCAATTGACTGATTAATTCTTTATAATGTACTCGATTTTTTTTTGACAAATAAGACAGTAGTCGTTGACGTTTTCCAAGAATTTTTCGTAGACCTCTTTGAGATGAATAGTCTTTTTTGTGCAATTCCAAATGTGAAGTAAGTCTCCGTATCTTATTGGTAAAACGGAATACTTGAAATTCAACAGACCCCCTGTTTTCTTCCTTTTCTTCATGCGAAATAACGGATATGAATGAATTTTTTGTCATAAATTCTTAACCTTCCTTTTTAATGTTTAACAAATATGGAATTTTCTCAATCAGTAATAATAATGCTAACAATTTGAATGTGGTCTACACAATAATCCTAAATGTGAATTTCCTTATTTTCTTCATTCATTTTATCAAAGAAAATAAACAAAGAAAATTCTGTTGATTCATTTATGGGTATAATGGATACGTCATCGAATTAGGATCATGTATTGGAATTGAATGTAGGATAAGGCGGGTGTACATCTATTTATCTACCAGATAATAAGGAATATATAAGATAAAATTTCATAAATTCATTTTTCATCGTGGATACATATGTATTCTTAATATACTAAAACGACTTCCGTTATTAGTATCAAACCAATAACGATTCATACAAGCTAAATCTTCTAATCGATAATTAGGCCAAAGAAAGAATTTTAATTTTAGAAGTTGATTTTTATCTCGATCAAAGCCTTTGCTTTCATCAAAAAATTGACTACAGTTTTTTACCCGATTCCTATTGCAAAATGCTGTTTTTTTATCCACACCATTATTATTACTTGAATTAAAACAAATTAGAATTCTTAATTCTCTACGACACCTAGGAGATAAAATATTTTCAGGAGCAAGCAAATCATAATAGTTTTTATCTCTACTTTTCATCATCCTTTGATATCTTGGAACCAATTCATCCAAATTCTTCTTAGCAACATTTTCGTTGTATCCTTTTTGATTATTTTGGCGTTTACTCTTATGAACCAATGAAATATTTATGGTTTGATACAGAATAAATTGTCCATCATCTTTTATAGACAGACGAATCGGTTCAATAATAAATATCCCCTTTTTCATCAATTCTTTAATATCTAAATCTTTAGGAATTCCCATTATATTCAGATTAATTTCTCTCTTTTCAATAGAGGATATGGTAATTTCTCTTGGATTTTTCAATTTAAGTAGGAAAGAATATACTTTGATATTTTTGATCAGTTTTTGCTTGAAAGAAATATTCCATTTCAATTGAAAAAGAAAATACCTTTTCAGTAAGGAATACAATTCTGCTTCTGTACTACTTTTGTCTTTGTCTTGTTTTTTTTTTATACGTTTTTTTATATCTGATTCCGTATAACCTTCTTCAATATTTTTTTGTTGGTTTGAGAAACCAGATTCAAAGTTCTCTTGGACATTTAATTCAAGATCTCCTTGTCCTACGAATTGATTTTCGTCGTGATTTTGATTCTCTAATTCAAGAAATTTTTTTTCATTTGATGATATAAAAGGATTTTTTTTTTTCTTTCTATTAATGTTTTTATTTTCAATAAAATTTGAAAAAAGGAAATTAATTGGTATAATCCAGGGTTTCATTTTATATGCATTATAAAGTAAGAAAAATTCCGGGAAGAACCAAGATTCTAGATTCGATATGGGATAACTTAGCATTTCTTCGTTCATTCCCATCCAATCAAAAAGGTTTTTTTTTTGATGGAATGGGTTGATTTTTTGATAAATTGTGCAATAAAAAATACCTTTATTATCCATTTTATCAAAAATTTTATAATTCTTTGGTTCAGTCTTAGTATTTTTTTTATTGATCGTACTGAGATCGACCCAGTCTCCAATGTGAATTTTATTTCTAAGAGAAAAATGGAGAATTTTCCAATCCAAATATTTTCTATCTGTATTTTTCTCTATATCCATAATATTAGTTACTCCTAAATAATTAGTGATAGGGATACTCCACCACATATCAACTAATTTGTCTTTATGTATGTTGTAATTATAAGGATAAGAAAATTCTTGGTTTTTTTTTATTTGTAATGGTAACCCATAATGATATGAATCCTTCTTATCTTCATAATAAAGAAATTTAGATGATAAAACATCATATCTATAGTTTTTTTTTAAATTATCTTTTTGATCTGATAATAACAATAAATGGGCTTCAGAATTATTGGCATTTTTGTAATTGTAATTAATTAATTGTTCTTTTTCATATTCATATGAATTCCATTTTTTTTTTTTTTCAAGCTTACAATGTTCATTGACTGTATTTCGCCATTTTTGTGGTATTAATCGAGACCATTTTATACGAGATAAATCATATTGATAATTACTTTTTAACCATTTTTTCCATTGATTCATTAAAAAATTCGGAAGTTTCTTAGTACTTAGTTCGTAAGGAGTTATTCCTTGTGTTTCAAAATAATCTTTTATTTCTTTTTTAACAAATAAAGACGTTCCATGATATTGAAAGATAGATCTTAACTTATATTTTAGCTTATATAAGTTAATTATTTTTGCTTGTGATAATTTGTAAAATACATAGGCTTGCGACAAAAAAGATAAATCATAAGGAATCTTCGAATTCCTATTAATATTACTACTAAATCGGAAAGGTGATTTTTTTATAGTCGAAAGAAACTTAATTGTATTTTTATTTGTTGTATCAATTCTTTTTTGACTTGTTTTATTATTGCAAATGGATTTTTCAATTAAATTTTTTGTTGATTCATGAAAACGTTCTGTATTAATTATGGAAACATTAAAAATATATAGAAATATATCTATGTAGATTTTTTCTATAAAAAATTTTATAAAATAACTTGATTTACGGCTTAATCGAGCATTTCCTCTTTTAAATATCTGACTAATATTTTTGTGCGATTCGAATCTTTTAACACCATAACGTGTTTTGTTAGGACTAATTTTTTCTATTTGATTTCTTATTATTCTTGTCCTATTTCCCAGATCTTTCATTTTTATTTCTGTCACGGAATAATTTGTTGAATTCTTGAATTGGCTTTGAATGGGTGATTTATGAGTTATCTGAATCTGATTATTTATTATTGAATTTTTTTCTTTTTTTATTTCATTCGATTCTTCCGTTGGATTTACGATTGAAATTTTTTTTTTTTTTAAAAATAGAAGACTTTGAATAATACATTTATTTATTTCTATTTCATTTGGTACTCTTATAAATAGAAACAATTTGAGTATAAACAATTTTAGTTTTTCAGTAAAAATTTTT